TAGTATCTGTTCCGCCATAGTATGAGGGCCCCTTCCGAAACAAGAAGAAAGAAGGAATCAATTGATTTTTTGGATGACACAGGATTTCTACAGATGAGACATCCTGCAAACCATTTCTATACTAATTTAATTGAAAACCTTACTCTACTCTATTCTATAAAAATCAAATTTCAAGTAAAAAAAAAAAAAAAAGACTCTTCTCTTAATGTTCCGGTTGAAAGGGGAAAATCTTGGATTTTTGCACATATCCAAATCCTTATTTATTATCTCATCTTAAAATTTTATTTTTTTTTTTTTTTTTACTTGAAATTTGAAATTTGATAAGTTCGTTGAAGAAGTTCTATTTGCTTAATAAGCCACCCCCCCTTTTTGTTTGTCCGCCACTTCTTATGAATCTAAAGAAAGAGGTTCCGGTAGACCTGGAAAAGAAAACAGTAATCTTTGACGAACAAGATCAAGAATCATTATTATTTCGACACAAGAAAAGGAATTTTCCGCCCTTTTCTTGTGTCGAAAATTAGGAAGACAAGTAATCCCTCCCAGAATCATTCTTTCATTTCTCCCTTGCCGCGTATTCTCCTCCTACTTAATGTTATGCCTCCTATTATCAATTCGATTCTAATAGATAGAAAAAACTATTGATGCATTACATGGCATTTACACTCTGGCAATAAGAAGCGTCACACCGCTCCAATTTCCAATTTGGATTGAAAAAAAGGGGGGGTCGGGTAGTGTTCTTCGCAATATACATACTATTACTGGGAATGGGATACAAGCAATTCCCGGCATCTCGCAGAAAAGCAGTATAAACAAAGAGGGGGCTTTCCATATTTTTTTGGATCATACATAATTGCATTGATCAACAATAATTCGGCCCTTTTTACCAACTTGATGAATCCGTGGGTCTAGAAATTCATTTCGGACAATTGAACCTTCTCAAACTGTTTCTTTTTGAGAACCAAAAAGATTTGTGCTAGGATAACAGATGCCAAGAAGAACAACAAACCTTGGACACGTAATGGATCTTGAAGTACTATTTCTGCATCTCCCTGACCAAATCCACCCACATTGGGATTACTCGTTAATGGCTGATCAAGCTTGATGGATTCACCCTCTGAAACAAGAAGTTCTGGTCCTGGAGGTATAATATCAACCACTGGGTGTCCATCCGATGCATCGGCTATGGTTATTTCATATCCCCCTTTTTCTTTACGTACTATTCTGCTTACTATACCCGCTGCTGTAGCATTATAGACTGTATTGTTACTCTTGCTCCCGTCGGGATAAATCTGACCCCTTCCCCTGTTCCCGCCTACGTATATGGGATATTTTAAGAAGTGAACGTCTTTCTTAGTAGAAGGGTCCGGAGAAAGAATGGGAAAGACAATTTCACTATATTTCTGACCAGGAACAGGACCCACCACAAGAATATTTCTTTTAGTGGGGCGATAGCTCTGAAAAGACAGATTGCCCATCTTTTCTTTCAGCTCGGGAGAAATACGATCGGGGGGAGCTAATTCGAATCCCTCAGGTAAAATAAGGACAGCCCCCACATTCAAAGCCCCCTTTTTACCATTAGCAAGAACTTGTTTCAGTTGCATATCATAAGGGATTCTAACAACTGCTTCAAATACAGTATCAGGAAGCACAGCTTGTGGAACCTCAATATCCACGGGCTTATTAGCTAAATGGCAATTGGCACATACAATACGCCCGGTTGCTTCTCGTGGATTTTCATAACCCTGCTGCGCAAAAATGGGATATGCATTTGAAATAGATGTCCGAGTTATTACATATATTATGATCAATACGGAAATGAATCGAGTCATCTCTTTCTTGACCCAGGAAAGGGTATTTCGATTTTGCATGGTCCAATAATTGATCCCGGAAATTTCTACAATAAATTAGGTAGGTAGCTAGCATAGTTCCCTATCCATGATTCTGCCATTGTACTGGAATAATTGTACTGAAGTATAGTAGGAATCCCCCGGGCGGGTAGAAGTATAAAGAGTGGGTAAGCTTCAAAACGGTTTGTTTATGTACGAAGTAGCATCATGATTTGATTGATATCAGCAGATCAAATGAGTTCTTCATTCATTCATTGAATGATAAATCACTACAAGTGAAGGAGATACACGATTTAAATAATGGAAGATCCAATATTTCAAAATTGTATCTAGAATGACTGGAAAAGTGGAAACAAGACCAGATATAATTTGATCGTTATGAGCAAATCCAAAATCTTTGTAGACCGAACCAATCATTAGTTCCCAACCCCGGGGTGAGTGGAATCCGATACATAAATCAGTTAATAAAAGAATAGAAAAAGCCTTTATTGTGTCGCTTAAGTTATAGAGGAATTCCTGAACCCAAGAATTCAGAATGACAAGTTCTTCATTACCCAGAATAGAATAACCACTTAGAATAGCAAAACAGATTATATTTGTCGAGAAATCCAAAATGATATGGATATGATCTTCGTTGTGCATTTTGACCAATTGTATCGTCTCTTTGTGGATTCCTATACGAAGCTTTTGTATCTGTGTCTCCGGGTACTCTTTTATCATTTCATCCAACAGGAATACTTGTTCTAATTCTATGAATCTTTCTAGAACGTTCTTTTCTTGAATATCATTCAAAAAAGTTTCGGATTGTCCGGTATTCCACCAATTAGTAACCCAAGGTTCCAGACTTTTATTAAATGAGAGAGAGATCCACCAGGGCAAAAAGACTATAGATGCAAGATACGGGAGGGGAGTCAATGCTTTCTTTTTTGACACTTTTCATCTGTGAATTGTTAATGAACCCGCTTCATTCGCCGACTCTATCTGATCCGATATTTCTATGAAGCATGAGTTCTATAACAAGGTATGGAACCTATGGATCTATGCCTTTTTTTTTGAATTGTTTAGTCCTTGGATCTAGAAAGAATATAGAAATAGAAATAGAATAAGGGCCCGTTTCGAATGAAGAAATAATCAAATGCTTTTCCCAGATATCTCAGTTGGTCAAATTCGAACCAATTCTATCTTCATTTGTTCTTTCGATGAATGCCCCAACGCTTGAAATAATGAATATTATTTTGATTTCGAGACGAAAGAACTCCCCTCAATTATTTTTTCGAAATTTTCACTGGCTACCCGCAACCCAGGAATAATTGAGGGGATAGTTCTGAAAAATATTAATGATGAAATCCGAAATAGGTGGCAAAACGAGAGAGAAATTGGATAGTTATGAGAGATCTAAGCGTTTGGTTATCAAGGAGCTAAAGAAAGGATCAAAAAAGAAACATCGATTGACAAAAGAAAGATAATTAACGAGATATGATAGATCTGTATCTAATGTATTAATCCAAAGTATTGGCCCTAAAAAGAGAAATTCTGTATTCCGAAATGCTCTGATATGTGTGATGAATACATACTTATTAGACTTGTTACTAGTAGAATTGAGTTCTATATGAAGAAAAAATAGTTTTGGTCGATCAAAATTGCTTCTTATTATGGTTGTTCCGTATACGTCCGCCTGCTTTATTCTATGGGCCACGGAAGGATTACCAACGGAACGGGGGAAATAGAATCTAACATGTTTTGCTCGAATGAACGTTCCGAAGAAACTTCAGTTCTATTTAAAAGGGGATTCCTGGGTCCCTTCCCTCATGCGGAGAAAGCATTCATTCCCCTCATTTCAAAATACTTCAATTGGCACGCGCAAGAAATAGGCCAATTCAGCAGCTTTTTGTTCAATTTCTCGTGGAGTCAAATTTTCATCAGTACGGGTCAAGGGAATGGCGCCCTGGCCTCTGATTTCCATATAAAGGACACGTCGAGGATAAAGACCCTCTTTAACTTCCATTCTGATCGATTGGATCTCTCTCATAAGGAATCGAAGGAAGATGCGACGATTTATTCCAGGAAATCCCCAACGAAAAATACACACTATTCCTTCTTTTCTATCGAATCGATCATAACCGCTACCTACATTCCACGAAATTGTGCACCACAAATAGGAACTAATGAACAGACCTGCGATCCCATAGAAAGACATCACGATTCCTTGGGGAAAAAAAATTATTTGCTGAGACGGGAATAAGGATATCAGATTCCTACCAAGATAACTGGAAGTTCCAACCAATAAGAATCCTAGTGAACCTAAAAAAAGGATACAGGCCCAGCAGAAATTACTTGTTTTTCGAGACCCCGTTATAAGTTCTATCCATATACGTTCTGATCGATAGTTCATACTAGATCCAGTTGCATCCTATTGGAATTGAGAGAAGAGAATAAGCCAAATGAATTTGATTTTACTTTTTTGATTTTGCTCCCGAAGTAACTCTCATCAACTAGCACTATTATGACGCGAACTATTAGGAGTAATTCATCGAATTGGTTAGATATAAAATAAGAACATCCCCTTCGTATAATACCACTATGTATATCTACATAATATAGATACGTTGACTTTCTATTTCAGATATCCGCTGATCCATTTTAAAACAGCTATCCCCCCATATACATGCATTTATCCGTATATAATGTATCCGCATGTATAACCACTTTTTTTTTTGTGCCCGGAGGGAGCCACATGTCGTATCATATTCCACTAAATGGATATCCCTATTATGATCCAAGTCCAGGTGTTGAAATAAATTGATGAAATTTTGTCCTATCGGGTCTAAACAATCTTGTTTTTTTGAACAAGAAGAGATAAAGAAGCCATTGCAATTGCTGGAAACACTAAGCCCACTAAAGGCACAAAAATAGAGGGTAAATTGAAATCTATCATAGAATGGGTGCCTCGATTTAATATTTGTACCTGTTATAAAGATATCTTATCTTATGATAAGTATATCTATTATAAGTATTATTAAGTATATAATAAGTGCAAGGAATGTAGAGCTAACTAAGTGTATCTATTCACCTTTCTACAAGAAATATATGGATGATAATCCGCTTTATTATTCTTGTTCTACCGCCCTTATCTTCTAATAAAGAGTTTCTTACGAGTTTCCTAAGGATTCGTTAGAATCCGATCCAACAGGAATTCATAGTCAAAAGTGTAGGTTCTCGGGAGATATAAAAATATGCAACACTTCCCTTATAGATTTGAATTATTCTATATATATTAATACGATATATATTAATCTGAAAGAAGGGAACATGAAATTCTTTTGATTTTTTTTCCAATTCCATTCCGCGGAAGGAAGAATTCACTCTTTTCCTCTTGATAGGGGGTTCCTGAGTACTAATCATGAATAGGGGTAGGATAAAAAATCTGGATCAAAAAAAAGTAATTATCCGAAACTTCCTATAGAACTTATGTTACCAAAGAAAACTCCACTCTTCTTATTTTGACTTTGATTCCGATGAACTAAAGTTCGCTACAAATAACTGAGCCTAGCGCTCTACTTGAATTTTGATTCAAGGGAAAGAAACCGTGTAGCTGAAATAATTCACTCAGAACACCTTTTAAAGGATTACGTGGTACGATTGGATCAAATAAGCCCTTATGGAATAAATACTCAGCTGCTTGTGAACCGTCGGGTACTGTCTTATTCAATGTTTGTTCAATTACTCTTTTCCCCGCAAATGCAATGTAGGCATTGGGTTCAGCAATAATAATATCTCCCAACATACCAAAACTGGCCGTTACTCCGCCGGTTGTAGGAGATGTAAGGATTGATACATAGAATAACTTTTTATTGAATTGATAATCATATGAAGCGGAAGATATTTTAGCCATTTGCATCAAACTCAAACTTCCTTCTTGCATGCGTGCTCCTCCAGAAGCACACACCATAATAACAGGTAGAGATCTATTAGCAGCATATTCGATCAACCGGGCGATTTTCTCGCCTACTACGGATCCCATACTACCCCCCATGAACTGAAAATCCATAACCCCAATGGCTATGGGAATCCCATTTAGTTGACCTATGCCTGTTTGAACAGCCTCAGTTAAACCTGTCTTTCTTTGATACGAATCGATACGATCTCTATAAGGTTCCTCTTCCGAGTGAAATTCAATGGGGTCAATAGAGACCATGTCTTCGTCCATAGGATCCCAAGTGCCCGAATCAACCGAAAGTTCGATTCTATCTGAACTACTCATTTTCAAATGATATCCACATTGTTCACAAATATTCATTTTTGACCTAAAAAATTTCTTATAATTTAATCCATAACAATTTTCGCATTGAACCCATAAATGTCTGTATTTTTTATTTCCATCGAAATCATTAGATCTTCCTCTTATATTGAAATCACTGCCATTACCGCCAGTTCTTATACTAGAACTCCCCCTGTCACTATCACTTACACTTTCACCACTACAAATGTAACTATAAATATAACTGTAAATGTGATTGTCGCTACCACTTGAAATGTACTTATCAATACTGATTTCAGAACGAAGATAACTATCAATGCAACTATTAATGTGATTATTCCAACTATACGTAGTATCATACATATAATGATCATAGTAGCGATTGTCACTCTTAGACTTAGACCCGCTATTCAGATAACTAGAATTCAGATAACTCGAAAAAGCAGTTTCTGGTTCACTCAGAAAAGAACTATCATTGTCAATCTCAAAAACCCGATTTTCAATATCCAAATATACGGAATAACTGTTACCATTACTATCCCTAACTAAAAAAGTGTCATCAGAGATGAAACTCCAAATGTCCCTGACACCGAAAAAATGATCAACATTACTGCAACTATTACTTTCGCGCCAACCATGAATGTTTTTATTCGTATCATTTAGAATGGGCTCTTCACTTCCACTGGTATTTCCAACAGGACGACCAAGACTGTCCATTGATTTACCCAGCCCACACCTGTGTTCTAACTCCTCGTTAGACAACATTGAATTGAACCCCCATTTTCCCATAGATCCTTCCTGCCCCCTATTTGAAAATACAATAAATGAATAGTCATTCGACGAAAAATCATTTTACTATTTCATTTCCTATCGGAATACGCATATAGATCCAATCACTAGGATTATTAACTAATAACGAGTAACTATTGAACGAAAGAAATGATTTTGTGGGAATCGGGGGTATCAATTCACTATATATGATGGAACCTTTTCTTCTATTATTATAAATAGAAGATAGGTTTCTCCCATGTTGTGTACAAACTCTCATCGAAAAGATAAATATTTGTTCCCTCCTAGGAAGGATTCATTTGCGTATAATCTCGTATAATAGAATAATAAGTTTCTAATGCAACACGGAATGAAAAGGACAATATACAGGATGAGTAGAAGAAGTTGTGACCCTTGGCTCGATCTATGGTCCGAAACAACGGGATAGAAAAGGATCCACCAATCCTAAGGATCCATAGGATTAATTATGGATCCAACAATAGAAGCATTGAGTTGTTTAGTCTTAGATCTTATCTTGTATTTAGATCTTGTATATCTAGGTAAAGTAGGCACATATTGATAGATACAAGATCTATATCTATCCATATACATAGGATCCTCATTCTT